TTGATCTTTTTTTTGGCGTCAAGGACATTCGGAATTTCATCTCTGATGATACTTTTTTAGTTAAAGATAGTAATGGGGATATTTATTCTATATATTTTGATATTGAAAATAATCTTTTTGAGATTGACAATGATCATCCTGAACTAGAAAGTTCTTTTTATCGGAATTCTAGTTATCTGAATAATGGATCTAAGAGTAAGAATCCCGAACACGATCCTTACATGAATGATACTCAGTATACTTGGAATAATCACATTAATAGTTGCATTGACAGTTATCTTCAGTCTCAAATCTGTATTGATAGTTACGTTGTAAGTGGTAGTGACAATTCCAGTAACAATTACATTTCTAGTTCCATTTGTGGTGAAAGTGGAAATCGTAGTAAAAACGCGGATGCCAGAACGCGTGATCAAATTATACGAGAAAGTTCTACTGATCTGGATGTAACTCAAAAATATAAGCATTTGTGGGTTCAATGCGAAAATTGTTATGGATTAAATTATAAGAAATTTTTTAAATCAAAAATGAATCTTTGTGAACAATGTGGATATCATTTGAAAATGAGTAGTTCAGATAGAATCGAACTTTCGATCGATCCGGGTACTTGGGAGCCTATGGATGAAGACATGGTCTCTCTGGATCCCATTGAATTTCATTCGGAGGAGGAGCCTTATAAAAATCGTATCGATTCTTATCAAAGAAAGACAGGATTAACCGAGGCTGTTCAAACAGGCATAGGGCAACTAGACGGTATTAACGTAGCAATTGCGGTTATGGATTTTCAGTTTATGGGGGGTAGTATGGGATCCGTAGTGGGGGAGAAAATTACCCGTTTGATTGAATACGCTACTAAAGAATTTCTACCTCTTATTATAGTGTGTGCTTCCGGAGGGGCACGCATGCAAGAAGGAAGTTTGAGTTTGATGCAAATGGCTAAAATATCTTCTGCTTTATATGATTATCAATCAAATAAAAAGTTATTCTATGTACCAATCCTTACATCTCCTACTACCGGTGGGGTGACAGCTAGTTTTGGTATGTTGGGGGATATCATTATTGCTGAACCCAATGCCTACATTGCCTTTGCGGGTAAAAGAGTAATTGAACAAACATTGAATAAAACAGTACCCGACGGTTCACAAGCGGCTGAGTATTTATTCCAGAAGGGCTTATTCGATCTAATCGTACCACGTAATCCTTTAAAAAGCGTTCTGAGTGAGTTATTTCAACTCCACACTTTCTTTTCTTTGAATCAAAATTAAAACATTAAGTTCAATTATTTTGAGCAAACAAGTAATTAGTTTATCGGAATCCAAGTCAAAATTAGACGGATGGGGTTTTCTTTGTTGACATAAGATCTAATTGTATTTGTATAAAGAATCAAAAGTCACAGAAAATCGAAAATCCGCCCCCTTTTCTATATTCCTGGTTGTTGATCAAGAAGCCTCTATTAACAAGATAAAAGATGAAATTCTTAGAATTAGGCAAAAAAAAAAAAGATCTTCTTCTCGTCATATATAATTAAACTCTAGAAAATATAGAATTTTTTATCTTTCTATATCTTACGATAATCCTATTTTGACTAAGAATCCCTGCTGGATGGGATTCTAACAAACCTTTCAATTCAATATAAAAAGAATCTAAATAAGTAGAATATAAGTAGAATCTAATTCATTTTTAAGAAACTTTTTGCTTACTTAATAAATGAAATTCGAAGACAAGAGTAAAAAATGAAGAAAATAATATCTCATCCATATCCTTTCAAATCCTTCATCTTCATGTAGAAAGATAAAAAAACTACATGATATACTCACTTAGATAGATACTTATATCTATAGATATTCAGTAATAATAATTCCAATTTTGAATTCTCAAATTATAATTATAATAAGTAAGATATCCTTATATCTTATATATAATAAGATATATAATAAGATATCTTTATATTATAAATAATCAATATAAAATCTAAATAATAATAACAGGTACAAATAGTAAATCGAGGTACCCATTCTATGACAACTCTTAACTTTCCCTCTGTTTTGGTCCCTTTAGTAGGCCTAGTATTTCCGGCAATCGCAATGGCTTCTTTATTTCTTCATGTTCAAAAAAACAAGATTGTTTAGAGCCGATGGCACAAAATCTCATCTATTTTTTTTTCAATTGACGTTTGTATCATAACACAGATATCCATTTAGCAAAATATGGTATAAATATGGTATAAGCGGCTTCCGCCGAAAAATTCTTATGTCTCCAGAAAATGCGATGTTCTAGCTATTTTCAAATAGACTCGGCGGATGGCTGAACTGTAACGTTGGTCTATCTATATGTATGTGTCTATCTTTAGTGAGATCATACGAAGGGTATGTTATTAGTTTAGATCTAACCAATTTAATACCAATTTAATGAATTACTCCTAAAGGTTCACATCAAACTAGTGCTAGTTGATGCGAGTTACTTCGGAAACAAACGGACTAAAGTCAAATTCATTTGGGGTATTCTCTCAATTCCAAAAAAAGCAACGGGATCAAGTATGAGTTGTCGATCAGAACATATATGGATAGAACCTATAAAGGGGGCTCGAAAAACAAGTAATTTCTGCTGGGCTATTATCCTTTTTTAGGTTCATTAGGATTCTTGTTGGTTGGAACCTCGAGTTATCTTGGTAGAAATTTGATATCTTTATTTCCGTCTCAGGAAATCGTTTTTTTCCACAAGGAATTGTGATGTCTTTCTATGGGATCGCGGGTCTTTTTATTAGCTCCTATTTGTGGTGCACAATTTCTTGGAATGTAGGTAGTGGTTATGATCGATTTGATATAAAAGACGGAATAGTGTGTATCTTTCGTTGGGGATTTCCTGGAAAAAATCGTCGGGTCTTCCTCCGATTTCTTATAAAAGATATTCAATCCGTCAGAATAGAAGTTAAAGAGGGTATTTATGCTCGGCGTGTCCTTTATATGGATATCAGAGGCCAGGGAGCCATTCCATTGACTCGTACTGATGAGAATTTTACTCCACGGGAAATGGAACAAAAAGCTGCTGAATTGGCCTATTTCTTGCGTGTACCAATTGAAGTATTTTAAGAAATGAGCCGATAAATGAATGTTTTCTCAGCAGGAGGGCAAAAACGCAAGAATCCTCTTTGTTTAGAACATAACTTAATCTAGAACATAACTTAATTGAGGTTTCTTCAGAACATTCATTCGAGTCAAAGCAGACATATATGGAACAAGTATAAAAAAACTCTTTTGGGGATCTTTTATTTTATATATCGAAATATACACAACTCAATTCAATAAAAAAAGAATAAACAAATCGAAATATCTCATAATCAACCATTTCGAAATAAGGAATCCCCCTTTTTGAATTGTTGGAATTGATATTTTAGATTCAGATAGATTATATCTTGTCATTTTTCGACGCTTCTTTTTGTGCTCCTTAATGACCAAAAAATTGGATCTCTTATAATGATAACTAGCCAATTTCTGTCGTTTTTTGCCACTCATTTTTCACAATATTTTTCAGAAAATTCCCTCAATTATTCTATCCCTGACTATGAATAGTCAGTTCAATTTTTTCGAAATCTTAGAGATTTTTATATAATGATAGAAAAGGAGTTCTTTCGTATCAAAATCTGAATAATATTCATATTCATTATTTAAAGTGGTTTTCGGGGCATTCATCGAAGGAGATATGTGCTTCAAATTGACTATAGGTAAACAATATTTTTGATTATTTATTCATTCGAATTTTTCGTCTATTTATGTATTTTTTCTAGATTCAAGGCCTAATTCAAGGCCTAACCACGAAATCACAAATAAAAAATAGTGATTAGATTCATAGGTTCGATAACTTGTAATAGAATTGATGCGTGATATAAATATTAGATTACATAGAGTTGACGAATGAGATGGGTTCATTAACAATTCACAGATGAAAAAATGGGAAAAAAGAAAGCATTCACTCCTCTTTTATATCTTGCATCTATCATATTTTTGCCCTGGTGGATTTCTCTCTTATTTCAAAAAAGTCTGGAATCGTGGGTTACTAATTGGTGGAATACTAGGCAATCCGAAACTTTTTTGAATGATATTGAAGAAAAGAGTATTCTAGAAAAATTCATAGAATTAGAGGAACTCCTCTTCTTAGAGGAAATGATCAAGGAATACTCGGAGACACATCTACAAAACCTTCGTATAGGAATTCACAAAGAAACAATCCAATTAATCAAGATACACAACGAGGGTCGTATTCATACGATTTTGCACTTCTCGACAAATATAATCTGTTTCATTATTCTAAGTGGTTATTCTATTTTGGGTAAGAAAGAACTTGTTATTCTTAACTCTTGGGCTCAGGAATTTCTATATAACTTAAGTGACACAATAAAAGCTTTTTCTCTTCTTTTATTAACTGATTTATGTATTGGATTTCATTCGCCCCATGGTTGGGAATTGATGATTGGCTTTGTCTACAAGGATTTTGGATTTGTTCATAATGATCAAATTATATCTGGCCTTGTTTCCACTTTTCCAGTCATTCTAGATACAATTTTTAAATATTGGATTTTCCGTTATTTAAATCGCGTATCTCCGTCACTTGTAGTGATTTATCATTCAATGAATGACTGAAAAATGATCTACCTAATCCAATTAGAATGTTTCTTACTTTGCAGTTGTACATAAGCAAAACATTGAAAATCGCTTTATATTTCTACCCATCCCGGAATTCATCCTATATTCCTCCTATATTCCTATAGATTAATCGAGTCAAATTATTCCAGTAAATAACAGAATCGTGGATAGGAAACTCCATTAGTGACCTATCCCAATTTATTGTAGAAATTTTCGGGATCAATGATTGGACCATGCAAACTAGAAATACTTTTTCTTGGATAAAGGAACAGATTACTCGATCTATTTCCGTATCGCTCATGATATATATAATAACTCGTACATCCATTTCAAATGCATATCCCATTTTTGCACAGCAGGGTT